AGCGTTCGTGTGGAAGGTGAAAATTTTGTTATAACGTACTAAAGAAGCAAGTAAAAGTGCGTCCCACAGGGGTTGCTAACAGTAGAAAAAGTTAACGATATATACATATATTTATTCATGGGTTTGGGGATAGGTGCCCTGTTTCTAGTTTGTGCAAAGTAGTGTGGTGGAGGAGGAGGTTTTTCTCTTGCACGATGCTGGTGAAAAGCAGTTAAAGCTAGATGGGTTAGTTAAATTGTAGAGGCTAGTTTTCGGTTTAGGGGTTTAACGAAAACGCAAGGTTTTTACAGGAATAGCTAACTTGGGGGGTAAGGGGGGTTTAGCGCGGAAAAAAGGTTTTTAAAACAGGTTAGTCAGGGCCCCGGGGGGATAATAGGGAAAAAGCTGAGTATTCATTATGATAGCTAAAATTTTATGTCAGTCATGCATTAATGAAGGTACACATGCCTAATACTCCTATTACGAATTAGCCGATGAAACGTATGTTCCACCCGGTTTCATGGGCTCCGGCCCCACTACTGAGATGCTATTGAGATCCCACCAAAAAAAAAATACCAGATGTTACCTAATTCAAGGTAGGCCAGGTAAAGTGAGAAATGGATAATTCACATAGGGGAGATGCTTTCCTGAATATCATATCTAACCTGTCTACGGTTAGGATCCCACAGATTCACTACCGACGGATGCTTTTTAAACCTCATCAGTAATCCGGCCTATATTATAGTCCGGTAGATTCAGGGCAGACTAGCATCAGACATCTTTCCGGTCCAAGTGCAAGTGAGAAAGGGTCTAGAAGCAATTGCTTAGTCAGGTTGAGTTAACTGTTGAAGATTATTAATGTTTTATCCATTGATTTTATTTTGTTTTGCATTTATGTGGGTCACGGAGACTTTTGATTAATCATCGGATTTTTATGTGATATGTATGTTTTGATGGTAGGTTAGTTCTAAGATGATATCAAAAAGGTTTTATGAATTATTTGCTTTTGTTCTTAATATTCATTTTATTCTTCAATTATGCTTAGGTTTTAATGATTGTTGGTTGTTCATTTCTTTGTGACTAGCATTAATTATATGTTTGCAAGGATAGACAAATTTTTTATCATATTTAGGTTATTACAAATTAAAAATGGTTTTTCTTAACATGCTGAAAATATAATAGAATTTGTGTTGTGATATTCTGAGTGAAACAGTACGAATGGGAATTCAAGCATTCAAGATGTTCAATAAGCATATTTAAATGTTTTATACAGGTTTGTTTTTTTACATATTCATGTTTGTTTTCAGTTATGTTCGAGTGTAGTTTATGTTTTAAATAATGAATGTAAGACTTATTTTAGTGTTGATCTTATATTTCTAGTTTTTTATTCAAGTTTAACTAAATAAGAGTATGATTGTTTGAGAATTAGATGTTGATTTTTATTGCTAGTTTTTATTATTGTCGTAGTAAGATGGGTAAATAATGCTTATGATAGAATAGTTAAAGGTGAAAATCTTTGATTTTTTATTGATAATAATGTTCATTAAGTCAGATGGTTTGTCTTTTCTTAAAGATCTTGAATGTTTGTGATATGTTATTATTTCTTTTTTAAGTTATAAGAATTTTCCTGTTATTAGGGATCTTAATGGTTTTATTTTAGATTTTTGTCGGTAGTTATTTATTGTTCTTTTGTAAATGATTAAATATACATGATTGTTGTTTAGCTTTTCATGTTTTCTTATTTTTTTGTTGAATGGGATTTTTAGTGGATTATGGTAGATCTTAATTTTTAGTTGAAGTGAATATTCATGGGTTAAATAGATGAATGTGTAATAAGTAGGTTATGGTTTAAAATCTTGATCTTCATGTTTGAATTGCTTGTAGAGTTGAAGATATTGTTCATGGGGTTAGAAGATTAATGCTCTATAAGCATAATATGAATAACGAGCATATCGTTACACTAGACCTTAATGGCTAGCTATAAATATTATTCATGGGGTTAGAAAATTAAACTAGCTAGAGATATTATTCATGGGGTTAGAAAATTAATGCTCTATAAACATAATATGAATAACGAGCATATCATTATTGTTAGATCTTAATGACTAGCTAGAGATATTATTCATGGGGTTAGAAAATTAATGCTCTATAAGCATAATATGAATAACGAGCATATCGTTACACTAGACCTTAATGGCTAGCTATAAATATTATTCATGGGGTTAGAAAATTAATGCTCTATAAGCATGATATACCGAGGGGTAATTTAAATAGAATGTTGGCTTTGGGGGTCAATAGTGGAGGTTTGAGTCCTTCTTCCTCGAGCGCAAGAGAGCCAACAACTGCCAAAAGAAAAGTCTTGAGGAGGGGGTTAGCCTCCAGTCTTCGGCTTACAAGACCGATGCTTTGGTATTAAGCTACCAGGACTATCAGTTGAGAAGTTTATTTTCCACTCAGCCGATGGCTGGGAGTATGACGAGGAAGATGGCAAAGTAAATTACTGAGGCCAGTTGTCCAATGGTGATATAGGGGTCTTCTACCGGCTGTCCTCCAATTCAGGTCAGGATTAGAGTGTCCGCTACCAGGGCTCAAAAGGCGATTTGGGTGAGGGGTCGGAATATTAGGCTTCGTTGTTTAGAGGTGTGAAGAAGGGGCATGAGAGCTAGAATTAAGATGGAGAATACTAGGGCCAGGACTCCTCCTAGTTTGTTTGGAATAGAGCGGAGGATGGCATATGCGAATAAGAAGTATCATTCGGGTTTAATGTGGGGAGGGGTGACTAGCGGGTTGGCTGGGGTGAAGTTTTCTGGGTCGCCAAGGAGGTTAGGTGAGAATATGGCTAGGAGGGTGAGGGCAGTTAATATAATTAAAAAGCCTAGGAGGTCTTTGTAGGAGAAGTAGGGGTGGAATGGGACTTTGTCAGGGTCTGAGTTAAGTCCTGTGGGGTTTGTTGATCCGGTTTCGTGAAGGAAGAGAAGGTGGAGGATGCTAGCGCCTGCAATCAGAAAGGGAAGGAGGAAGTGGAAGGCGAAGAATCGTGTCAGGGTGGCGTTGTCTACTGAGAATCCTCCCCAGATCCATTGGACTAGTACGTTTCCGATGTACGGAATAGCAGAAAGAAGATTAGTAATTACTGTAGCCCCTCAGAAAGATATCTGTCCTCATGGGAGGACATAGCCTACGAATGCGGTTGCTATGACTAGGAATAGTAGGATAACTCCGATGTTTCATGTTTCTTTGAAAAGGAAAGATCCGTAATACATGCCTCGGCCGATGTGAAGGTAAATGCAGATGAAGAAGAATGATGCTCCGTTTGCGTGGAGGTTGCGGATAAGTCAGCCGTAGTTGACGTCTCGGCAGATGTGGGCAACCGAGGAGAAGGCTATTGAGGTGTCTGCAGTGTAGTGTATGGCTAAAAATAGGCCAGTGACAATCTGAGTAATCAAGCAAATGCCTAGAAGGGAGCCAAAATTTCATCAGGAGGATAAATTGGAAGGAGCGGGGAGGTCGATGAAGGAGTTGTTGACAATTTTGATAAGTGGGTGGGATTTACGGATGTTTGGTGCCATTGGTTTCCATAGTTGAAGAACAACGGTGGTTTTTCAGATCACAGGTTCTGGTTAGAGTCCTGATGGGAATTATGATTTATATAGTTTCTTTTTTTATAGTAGGCTTAGTTTTAGGGTTGGTAGCAGTTGCTTCTAATCCTTCTCCTTATTATGCTGCTTTAGGTTTAGTTGTGGCTGCTGGGGCTGGTTGTTGGGTGATCATTGGGTTAGGGTCTTCTTTCTTGTCTCTTGTTCTATTTTTAATTTATTTGGGGGGAATACTGGTGGTGTTTGCTTATTCAGCTGCTTTGACGGCGGAACCTTACCCAGAGGCTTGAGGTAGTTGGTCTGTAGCGGGTTATGTGGTGGCATATGTGATGGGGGTGGTGGCTTGGTATGTGGCGATTGGTGGAGTAGAGGAGGACAGTGCTATCAGTTTAGCTGGGCTAGAGGGTTATGTGGTTCGTGGGGATTGGGTTGGTGTATCCTTGATGTATTCTCTTGGTGGATGGTTGTTATTTGTGGGGGGCTGGGTGCTTTTGTTAACTTTGTTTGTGGTATTTGAGTTAAGTCGAGGTCATTATAGTGGGAGTCTTCGTGCTTTAGAGTAGAAAGACTAAAATGGCTGAGGTTATTAGGAAGAGGGTGAGGTACGTTTTAATAAGTCCTTGTTGGATGTTTGAAGTGGTTTTAATTATTGGCAGTTGTTGGTTAGCCAATCCCCGGGGTCCTGCTTTTTCGTACCAAGACATGTCCACAACGTGTGTGGCGATTTTTTGTGCTATGCTGAGGTTAGTTTTTGGTGTCAGTCGGTGGATAATCAGTGGGTAGAACCCGAGAAGATTAGAGAAAGAGTGAACTTTTGTTTTTGTGGGGGTATTTAGTGAGTTAGTGATATTGGTTAGGTCAATTGCGATAATTAGGCCGGCAATGGTTACTAAAATGGCTGCTTGTTTAGCTATAAGGGGTATGGTTATAACGGGGGGTTTAATAGGGAGCATGTTTGATGCGATTAGGAGTCCGGAGACGATGCTTCCTCAGGCTAGACGTTTAATGGGGTTTATTACAGTGGGGTTATTTTCGTTAATTGGTGAAAGGGGGTTGGATCGTGGATGGCCTATAGAGGCGAAGAAAATAATTCGGAAGCTGTAAATGGCTGTAAATGACGTGGCAATTAGTGTTAGGGCCAGGGCTCATGCGTTGGTTTGAGAGGTGTTTAGGGCTTCGATAATTGCGTCTTTTGAGAAGAACCCTGCTAGGAAGGGGGTTCCAGTGAGGGCCAGGCTCCCAATCGTTAGGCAGGTAGTGGTGGTTGGTAGTGAGTTCTGTAGCCCTCCTATTTTGCGAATGTCTTGTTCGTCATTTAGGCTGTGGATAATGGATCCTGAGCATAGGAAGAGCATGGCTTTAAAAAATGCGTGGGTGCAAATGTGGAAAAACGCTAGTTGTGGGAGGTTCAGTCCTACTGTGACTATCATGAGACCAAGCTGGCTGGATGTAGAGAAGGCTACGATTTTTTTAATGTCGTTTTGCGTGAGGGCGCAGGCAGCCGTGAAGAGTGTTGTAATTGCCCCTAAGCAGAGGCAGATTGTTAATGCGGTGTTGTTATTCTGAATTATAGGGTGAATTCGGATGAGAAGGAAGATCCCTGCTACAACTATGGTGCTTGAGTGTAGTAAGGCTGATACTGGAGTGGGGCCTTCTATTGCTGCAGGAAGTCAGGGGTGTAGGCCAAATTGGGCTGATTTTCCTGTAGCTGCTAGGATTAGCCCTAGCAGGGGCAGCGTAAGGTCTTCAGAGCTAAGTAAAAAAACCTGTTGTATTTCTCATGAGTTAAGGTCTGTTGCTAGTCATGCTATGCTTAAAATTAGTCCGATGTCTCCAACTCGGTTGTAGATGACGGCTTGTAGGGCTGCGGTGTTGGCGTCTGCTCGGGCGTACCATCATCCGATTAGAAGGAAAGATATAATTCCTACACCCTCCCAGCCAATGAACAGCTGAAAGAAGTTGTTTGCGGTTACTAGAATGACTATGGCTACTAGAAAGGTTAAAAGATATTTGAAGAATCGGGTGATTAAGGGGTCGGAAGCCATGTACCATGTGGCAAACTCTAAGATTGATCAGGTAACAAAGAGGGCGATGGGGAGGAAGATTGAGGAGTAGATGTCAAATTTGAAGCTTATGTTAATGTCAAATGAGTTAATGTTTATTCAGTGGAAGTTGGTTGAAATTGATTCTAGTCCTTGGTCCAGGAAAATTGAGAGAGGAATTAGGCTGATAAAAAATGAGGTTTTGACTGCTGTCTTAATGGTTTTGTGAAGGTCTGGTGGGTTGTGGGTGGTTGATGCTAAAAGGATGGGGGTGAGAAGGGTTGTAATTGTGATTATCAAGGAGGAGTTGAAGATTAAGGGAAAGTTCATAGCTTCTACTTGGATTTGCACCAAGAGTTTCTGGTTCCTAAGACCAGCGGAGAGACTGTTTTCCTTTAAAAGCCGAACAAGCCGCGGAATTGAACCACGGTACGAAGTAATTAGCAGTTCTTGGTATCTCCAGTCTAGTTCGGTTGACAAGAGGGGTTTAACCTCTGTCTCTAGAATCACAATCTAGTGTTTTCATTAAACTATGTCTACAGAAGAATAGGCCTCAGATTAGTTCTGGTTTTATTATCAAGGGGATGATCGGGATAAGGTGGAGAGTTATTAAGGTGTGCTCTCGTGTATGTGTAGGGGTGATTGCGGTAAGGTGTTCCGGAGTGGGGCCCCGTTGGGTCATAAGGTATATATACAGGGAGTAGCTTGCTGTTAAAAGTGTGCCTATACCGGTTAAGATAATAGTTCAGTTTGATCAGTTAAATAAGGCTGTTATAATAGTGAGTTCTCCTATAAGATTAGGTGACGGGGGAAGAGCTATGTTAGCTAAGTTGGACAGAAGTCATCAGGTGCCCATTAATGGAAGAATGGTCTGTAGGCCGCGAGATAGAAGAAGAGCTCGGCTGTGTGTTCGTTCATAATTTGTGTTGGCAAGGCAGAATAAAGCGGAGGAGATTAGCCCGTGGGCGATTATGAGAATTATTGCTCCTGTGAGGCTTCAAGGGGTTTGAATTATTGCTGCTGAAATTACGAGGCCTATGTGGCTTACTGAGGAGTAGGCGATTATAGATTTTAAGTCGGTTTGTCGCAAGCAAATAGAGCTTGTTATAATAATACCTCAAAGGGAGAGGATGAGAAATGGGTAGGCCATTTCTTTTATAGCAGGTGTCAAGGTGATTGAGATTCGGATAATACCATAGCCTCCTAGTTTTAGTAGGATGGCGGCTAGGACTATAGATCCGGCAATTGGGGCTTCTACATGGGCCTTGGGAAGTCACAAGTGGGCTCCGTATAAAGGTATTTTGACCATGAAGGCTAATAAGCATGCAAATCATCACAATTTGTTAGCTCATGTTAGAGGGACATGGTTTGGGATAAGCTGTAGGAGGCTGAGAGAGAGAGTGCCCGTGTGGGAGTATAGTGAAAGTAGTGCGACTAGCAGAGGTAAAGACCCGGCCAGGGTGTAAAATAGAAAGTAGGTGCCTGCATTTAGGCGTTCTGCTTGGTTGCCTCAGCGGGTGATGATAATTAGAGTAGGGATCAGTGTGATTTCAAATATCACATAGAATAGAATGAGCTCAGTTGCAGAAAACGCTATAATAAGGGAGAGTTGAAGGAAAATCAGCATTGTGATGAAGGTTCGTTGACGTGAGACGGGTTCTGTTGACAGGTGGTTTTGGCTGGCTAGGATTATAAGTGGTAGGAGTCAGCAGGTGAGGATCAATAGGGGGGTTGATAATTGGTCAATAGATATGAAGTGATTTGAAAAGTGGGTGGTTTCTGTTTGATTAAAAAATCATGAGAGGCTTAGGAGAGAAATAATAAGACTTTGAGAGGTCAAGGAGGGTCATAGTCACTTTTTGTCTATTAGTCATGTGGATGGAATTAGCATAAGTGTAGGAATCAGAATTTTTAGCATTGTAGGAGATTAAGGTTGTGTAAGTTGTCTGTTCCATGGGTTCGTGTAGTGGCAACTATCAAAGCTAGTCCTGTTCCAGCTTCACATGCTGAGAAAGTGAGCATGAGTATAGGGACTAGGGAGAATGAGAATAGAGAAATTTGAACGGGTCATGCCGAGAGTCCGACGTATAGAGAGAGTATGACTCCTTCTAGGCAGAGAAGGGCGGACAGAAGGTGGGCTCGATGGAGGGCTAAGCCCGTAAGGCCTAGGGTGAATGCTGAGCAGAAGCTAAAGTGTACGAGTGTCATAGGGCAGTTATGGGGTTTAACCATAATTTGTTGAGCCGAAATCAACTGTCTTGATTGGACTAACTGCTCATTCAGCTCATTCTAGTCCTCCTTGGATTCATTCATAGATTAATCCTAGGGTGAGTAAAGTGATGATTAGGGTTGCTCAGATAATAGTGGTGGTAGGGGAGATTAGTTGTGCAGCTCATGGCGAGGGAAGGAGAAGGGCGATTTCGAGGTCAAATAGGAGAAATAGAATGGCGATTAGAAAAAATCGCATGGAGAAAGGTAGTCGGGCAGAGCCCAGAGGATCAAATCCGCATTCGTACGGGGAGAGTTTTTCTGAGTCAGGGGTTATTATCGGGAGTCAAAAACTAATAGTTAGTAAGATTAGAGATAAGGCGGTGGCGATGGCAAGGATGGTGGCTGTCATTACTTTCTCTCAGACTTTAACTGAGACTTTGTGATTGGAAGTCACGTGTACTAGTTGATACTAAGAAAGTATGAGCCTCATCAGTAGATAGAGACGTAGAGGAAGAGTCAGACTACGTCGACGAAGTGTCAATATCACGCGGCAGCTTCAAAACCGAAGTGGTGTTTTGATGTGAAGTGGTATTGGATTTGTCGCATAAAACAGACAGCTAAGAAGAGAGAGCCAATAATGACGTGGAGTCCATGGAATCCTGTAGCGACAAAGAATGTGGATCCATAAACACCGTCGGCAATTGTAAAGGGGGCCTCGTAGTACTCTATTGCTTGAAGGGCAGTAAAGTAGAGGCCTAATAGGATTGTGAGACCTAGGGACTGAATTGCTTCTTTTCGATTACCGTGTATAATGCTGTGGTGAGCTCACGTCACGGTGACCCCTGAAGCCAGGAGAACCGCTGTGTTTAGGAGAGGGACTTCGAATGGGTTGAGTGGGGTGATTCCAGTTGGTGGTCAGCACTCCCCTAGTTCATAGGTGGGGGCTAAGCTTGAGTTGTAGAATGCTCAGAAAAAGCCAATAAAGAAAAACACCTCAGACGTGATAAACAGGATTATCCCATAACGAAGTCCTTTCTGAACTGGTGGAGTGTGGTGTCCTTGGAAGGTTCCTTCTCGAATAATGTCGCGTCATCATTGGATTATTGTTAGGATTATAGTAACTAGGCCTAGGGTGAGTAAGATGATTGATCCGAAATGGAATCACATGGCTAGTCCTGATGTAAGAAGAAGAGCTGCGACAGCTCCTGTGAGAGGTCAAGGGCTTGGGTCTACTATGTGGTAGGCGTGTGCTTGGTGTGCCATTAGACGTTTTCTTGTAGGTAGAGGCTCAGGAGTAAGACGAATACGTAGGCTTGAATCATGGCTACGGCTACTTCTAAAAGGGTAAGGAGGAATAGGACGATTGACGTAAGGATGGAGATGGTTGGTATGATAGGGAGGAGGACGAATGCTGCGGTTGCAATAAGTTGGATGAGGAGATGGCCGGCTGTAAGGTTAGCGGTTAGTCGAACTCCTAGGGCTAGGGGTCGAATGAATAAGCTGATGGTCTCGATAATAATTAGCACTGGAATGAGAGGTGTGGGGGTTCCTTCAGGAAGCAGGTGTCCTAGGGCAACAGTTGGTTGGTTGCGTAGACCAATAACGACCGTGGCTAATCAGAGGGGGACGGCTAGGCCTATGTTAAGGGAGAGTTGGGTGGTTGGTGTAAAAGTGTAGGGGAGAAGTCCTAGAAGGTTGAGGGATATTAGAAGAAGCATTAGGGAGGCAAGAATAAGGGCTCATTTGTGCCCTGGGGTATTGATTGGCAAAAAGATTTGTTTAGTAAAGTTGTGGATAAATCATGATTGAAGGGTTATTAGTCGGTTGTTTAGTCATCGGTTGGATGGGTTAGGAAATAATAGTCAGGGGGCTAGTATTGCGATAGCGATTAAGGGGATTCCTAAAAGTGTGGGGCTCATAAATTGGTCAAAGAAGCTTAGGCTCATGGTCAGTTTCAAGGGTTAGGTTTTTGTTTTTCTGTGGTTTGTGTGGTTGGTTCATTAAATGTTTTGTGTTTAAGAATTTTAGGGGGAATGATAACGAGTAGGACTAGTCACGAAAAAATTAGAATAGCGAATCATGGGCCGGGGTTTAGTTGTGGCATATCACTAAGGGTGGTTGGGAGTCACCAGTCTACAGCTTAAAAGGCTGTCGCTTGACCCTGTTTAGCTTCTTAGTGAGGCTTCTAGTATTGATGAAGATCAGTTTTCGAAGTCGTTTAGTGGGACTGCTTCGACTACAATTGGTATGAAGCTGTGATTAGCTCCACAAATTTCCGAGCATTGGCCATAAAATACTCCCGGTCGAGTGGCGATGAATGATGTTTGGTTTAGTCGTCCTGGGATAGCGTCTGTTTTAACACCTAACGAAGGGAGGGCTCAGGAGTGAAGGACGTCTTCGGCGGTTACTAGCAGGCGGACAGGGGACTCTATGGGGACTACTATCCGATTATCGACTTCTAATAGGCGGAACTGTCCGGGGGTTAGATCGTTGGTGGGGATTATGTAAGAGTCGAATGAGAGATCTTCATAGTTAGTGTACTCGTAGCTTCAGTATCACTGATGGCCAATTGTTTTTACCGTAAGATGGGGGTCATTAACTTCGTCTATCAGATAAAGGATTCGGAGAGAAGGGAGGGCGATCATGATCAGAATAATAGCTGGTATGATGGTTCAGACTATTTCGATTTCTTGAGCGTCTATAGAGTTAGTATTAGTCAATTTGGTGGTTATTATGATTGTAATGATATAAAGAACGAGCGTACTAATAAGGAATACGGCTATGAGGGTATGGTCGTGGAAGTGTAGGAGTTCTTCTATAATTGGAGAGGCTGCGTCTTGAAAACCTAATTGTGATGGGTGTGCCATGTTGAGATGTACCGGGGTTTAACCAGTGATTCCGCCTTGACAAGGTGGTGTAATTGTTTTACTAACGTCTCTGGGGTTATTTAGAAGAAAATGGCAGAGTGGTGATGCGACTGACTTGAAATCAGATAATGGGGGTTCGATTCCTTCTTTTCTCGGACTAGCTGTGTGATGGTTGAATTTGAACAAAGGCTGGTTCCTCAAATGTATGGTAAGGAGGAGGGCATCCGTGAAGTCATTCGATGTTGGTTGAGGTAAGTTCTGTTAAAGTCACTTCCCGTTTTGCTGCAAATGCCTCTCAGATGATAAATATTATCATAATCACTGCAACTAAGGAGATTAAGGAGCCAACAGATGAAACTGTGTTTCAAAGTGTATAGGCGTCGGGGTAGTCTGAGTAGCGTCGAGGTATTCCTGCCAGCCCTAAGAAGTGTTGGGGGAAGAAAGTTAGGTTGACTCCTGCAAATATAACCCCGAAGTGGATTTTCGCTCATGTTTCGTGCAGCGTGTACCCTGTGAACAGCGGGAATCAATGGACGAAGCCGCCTATGATTGCGAATACGGCTCCCATGGAGAGGACATAGTGGAAGTGTGCTACGACATAATAGGTATCATGCAGGACGATGTCTAAGGAAGAATTAGCAAGAACGATTCCAGTGAGCCCCCCTACCGTAAATAGGAAAATGAAGCCAAGAGCTCAAAGCATAGGGGCGTCCCATTTGATAGTTCCTCCGTGCATTGTGGCCAGTCAGCTAAATACTTTAACTCCAGTGGGGATTGCGATGATTATTGTTGCGGAGGTGAAGTAAGCCCGGGTGTCAACGTTTAAGTCTACTGTGAATATGTGGTGGGCTCATACAATGAACCCCAGAAGCCCGATGGATATTATTGCTCAGACTATCCCCATGTAACCGAAAGGCTCTTTTTTGCCTGAGTAGTAGGTAACAATGTGTGAGATTATACCAAATCCTGGAAGAATCAGAATGTAGACTTCCGGGTGACCGAAGAATCAGAACAGGTGTTGGTAGAGTACCGGATCACCTCCTCCAGCGGGGTCAAAGAAGGTTGTGTTCAGGTTTCGATCTGTGAGAAGTATTGTGATTCCGGCTGCCAGGACAGGAAGGGAGAGTAGGAGAAGGACAGCGGTGATTAGAACAGACCAGACAAATAACGGCGTTTGATACTGGGATATAGCGGGGGGTTTCATATTGATGGTTGTTGTGATAAAGTTAATGGCACCTAAAATTGAGGAGACCCCTGCCAAATGTAGAGAAAAAATAGTTAAGTCTACTGAGGCCCCAGCATGCGCTAGGTTACCGGCTAAAGGCGGATAGACTGTCCACCCGGTTCCGGCCCCAGCCTCTACTCCGGAAGAAGCTAAAAGAAGGAGGAAAGATGGGGGTAGAAGTCAGAAGCTTATGTTGTTTATTCGGGGGAATGCTATATCAGGGGCGCCAATTATTAACGGAATTAGCCAGTTACCAAACCCACCGATTATAATAGGCATTACCATGAAGAAAATTATAATAAAGGCGTGTGCAGTTACGATTACATTATAAATCTGATCGTCCCCTAGCAAGGTTCCGGGCTGGCTTAGCTCTGCTCGAATAAGAAGGCTTAAAGCCGTTCCCACCATTCCTGCTCAAGCACCGAAAACTAGATATAGGGTGCCAATGTCTTTGTGATTTGTTGAGAATAATCAACGAGTGATAGCCACAGGTAAGATGGCCGAGGGCCTAGGCGGTGGGTTGTAGCCCCAAACACAGAGGTTCAAGTCCTCTTCTTTCCAAGCCTTGCGGTGTGAGACACGCCCGATTGCAAATCCGGAGAAGCAAATGAGAGTTTGCCGGGGCTTCTCCCGTTTTCTTTTTTTTAGTCGAAAACGGGAGAAGTAGAATGAAGCTCGCTGGATTGAGCGTTTAGCTGTTAACTAAAATGTTGCGGGATCGAGGCCCGTCTTTCTAGTAAGGCTTTAGCTTAATTAAAGTGTTTGAGTTGCATTCAATTGATGTTGGATAAAGTCCTGCAAGCCTTAAACAGGGTCTAGGAGATTTTAACTCCTTCTTAGGGCTTTGAAGGCCCTTAGTCTGATTAACTTAAGTCCCTAGAATACTATCAGTGGTGAAATTGGTAGCAGAAAGAACGAGGAGATTAGTATTAGTGATAGGAGGGTGGTTGGTTGTTTTGAGTGGTGGCGTCAAGTTAGGGAAGAATTTGAAGTGTTTGGTGAAGAGGTAAGGGTAACTGAATATGATAGTCGTAGGTAGAAGAATAAACTTAGGAGGGCTGAAAGTGCTATAATGGTAGCCAAGATGGTGATATTTTGGCTGGTTAGTTCTTGCAGGATGAGTCATTTTGGTATGAACCCTGAAAGAGGTGGTAATCCTCCTAGGGAAAGAAGGGTGAGTAGGGTTAGTGCCGTGGCTACTGGAGTTTTGGTTCACGAGGTGGCTAGGGTGGAGATCTTGGTAGATGAGATGGTTTTTAGAGTCAGGAAGAGGGTGGATGTTATGATGAGGTAGATGATTAAGTTTAGGATAGTTAGTTGAGGCATAATGGGGAGAATTGATGCTATTCATCCAAGGTGTGCGATGGATGAGAAGGCTAGGACTTTTCGAAGTTGGGTTTGGTTTAGGCCTCCTCAGCCTCCGACGAGGGTGGAGATAAGTCCGATTAAAAGGAGGAGGGGAGTGTTTACTGACGGAGAGATTTGATAAAGAATTGCCATGGGGGCAAGTTTTTGTCAAGTTGATAGGATAAGACCTGTAGTTAGATTTAACCCTTGAAGGACTTCTGGGAGTCAGAAGTGGAAGGGGGCTAGGCCTAGTTTTATGCAGATAGCAATGGTTATTGTGGTGCATGACAGGGGGTTGGTCAGATTCATAATTGATCACTCTCCTGTGAATCAGGCATTATTTAGTGTTGAGAATAGAAGAAGAGCTGAGGCCGCGGCCTGAGTTAGAAAGTATTTTGTTGAGGCTTCAATGGCTCGGGGGTGATGATTTTGGGCTATTAGTGGGATGATAGCTAGAGTGTTGATTTCTAGCCCTATTCAGGCTAGGAATCAGTGATTGCTTGACATGGTGAGGATAGTGCCTAACCCTAGGCTGGAGAGGATTATTGATAGTGCAATTGGATTCATTAGTAAAGGAGGGAGTTTAACCAACATGTTTGGGGTATGGGCCCAAAAGCTTTTTTAGCTGACTTTACTAGAGAGTGGTATAGTGGGAGTACGGAGGGTTTTGATCTCTCAGGTGCAGGTTCAATTCCTGTCTTTCTAAGGAGATGAGGGGGTTTGAACCCCTATATTTCACTCTATCAAAGTGATCCCTAACTTTCGGGCACATTTCCTATATTTGAGGGGGGAGACCTGATAAGGAGATAGGCAAGGAGATGTGTCATAATGTTATAGCAAGTGTGATTGGAAGGAAGTTTTTTCACACAAGGTGTATTAATTGGTCGTAACGGAATCGTGGGTAGGAGGCTCGTACTCATAGGAACAGAAGGGAGAGTAGGGAGGCTTTAAATATGAGTGATAGGGTGGTGAGCTCTGGTGTGCTAATGTAAGATGTTCCGAGAAATAGAATTGCTGAGAGGGTGTTTATTATTAGAATATTGGCGTACTCGGCTAAAAAGAAAAGGACAAAGGGGCCCCCAGCGTATTCTACGTTGAATCCTGATACAAGTTCGGATTCTCCTTCGGTCAGGTCAAATGGGGCTCGGTTAGTTTCTGCTAGGGTTGAGATGTACCATATTGCAGCCATAGGTCAGCCCGGGATGATGAGCCATATGTGTTCTTGCGTTGTGTTAAAGTTGAATAGTGTAAATCCTCCTGTTAGTATAATCATGCATAAGAGAATCAAACCAAGGGTGACTTCATATGAGATGGTTTGAGCTACTGCTCGAAGGGCCCCAATTAGAGCGTATTTTGAATTGGAGGATCATCCTGATCCGAGAATAGTGTAGACTGTGAGGCTTGAGAGGGCCAGGATAAATAGAATCCCCAGGTTTAGATCGGCGAGGGAGAACGGCATAGGTATAGGAGCCCAGATGGCTATAGCTAGAGCAAAAGCTATAGTTGGGGCAAGTAAAAATAGGGTTTGTGAGGAGGTCGAGGGTCGGATGGGTTCCTTGATAAATAGCTTTACTCCGTCTGCAATGGGTTGAAGAAGGCCTGTGGGGCCAACAATGTTGGGGCCTTTACGATGCTGTATGTAGCCCAATACTTTTCGTTCAATTAGGGTTAGGAAGGCAACAGCTAGAAGAATAGGGACTATGTAGAGGAGGGGATTAATTAGATGGGTGATTAGGGTGGACATAGATAGTGAGGGGATTTGAACCCCTGGTTCAAAGAGCTTAGGTCTTTTGCATTAGCCGGGCTCTGCCACACTAGCTAGCCCTGATCTTGGGCTTTGGTTGTAGTCCTTTTTTCAATTAAGTTGTTTTCATTGATGAGGGAGGAGGCTTGTAAGATAAATAGGCCTCATTTTCTCGGTCCTTTCGTACTAGAGAAAATACTGCATAGATAGAAACTGACCTGGATTACTCCGGTCTGAACTCAGATCACGTAGGGCTTTAATCGTTGAACAAACGAACCTTTAGTAGCGGCTGCACCACTGGGATGCCCTGATCCAACATCGAGGTCGTAAACCCATTTGTCGATAGGAACTTTCGAAATGGATTGCGCTGTTATCCCTAGGGTAACTTGGTTCGTTGATCAGTAAGACTGGATCAATAGTGGTCAAATGTTTTGTTGCTTAGAACCGTCGTTCTTGGCTAAGAGGGTAAGGCCTCGTACATCAAGGAGGATTTTTTTTTCTCCGTGGTCGCCCCAACCGAAAACTTTGGGTCATTGTTGCTTAGTTGGATGTTATTCCGTGTGGGGAAGGGTTATTTAGCAGTTGCCTTAAGTTTAAAGCTCCATAGGGTCTTCTCGTCTTATGGGCGTATCCCCGTCTCTGCACGGGGAGGACAGTTTAATGGATTGGATGCAGGAGACAGTTGAACCTTCGTGGTGCCATTCATACTAGTCTTTATTTAAAAGACAAGTGATTACGCTACCTTTGCACGGTCAGAATACCGCGGCCGTTGAACATATAGTCACTGGGCAGGCTGGACCTCTTATACATGTTGTTTAGCAAGAGGCGATGTTTTTGGTAAACAGGCGGGGTTCAAAGTTTGCCGAGTTCCTTCTGCGTCTTTTAATCTTTCTTGAAATGCTCTTGTGTTAGGTTAACGATGTTGGGTTCAGGGTTTTCTTGGGTTGTTGCTGAAGTATTCTCAATAAGGTCGTTAATTATCAGTGAGTTATTCGATCTGATTTACACTTGCATTTGTGAGAATGTTAGATTCACATTACTAGTTCTAGCATAAGTGCTTCAATATCTGAATTGAACAGCTCAGTAGGGAGAAAGGGTTCGGATATGGTGTTGGTATTGACGGAGGAGGGATGAGCGAGCTTTGACGCTTTCTTTTTAGATGGCTGCTTTTAGGCCCACTGGTTCATTTTCCTGTTGTGATGTAATCTTTACCCATAGTTCTAGGTTGTATCCTTTTTCAACCAGGCTGTACCCTGGTTGAATAAATTCTAAGAAATGTTTTTTGCTTTTTTTGCTGGTAACAGAACTTAGAGTAGATCTTATATTCGTTTCCTGAGCAACCAGCTATCACTAGGCTCGTTTGGTCTGTCACCCCTACTCGGAGATCTTCCCACTCTTTTGCCACAGAGACGGGTTGGCTCTATAAAGCTGTCTCGGAGTAGCTCGCTTAGTTTCGGGGGGTCAAACTAAAATTCTTTTTGCTTGATTTGGACTTGCTAGACCATTATGCAAAAGGTACGAGGTTTTCTCTCTGCTGTTTGTTGCTTTGTTATTTTTTTCATTTCTATTTCATCTTTCCCTTGCGGTACTATGTTTGTAGCTCTTTGACTTGTTTCTATCGCCTATACTAAAAGTTTAGAATGATTTAGTTAGTGAGGTTGGTGTATTGGGGTGGTTATTCGTTGGTGTGAAGTTAAGGCTAGGTTGGTGGCTCAAAGTAATCTGGGTCTAACGGATATCATCTCGGTGTAAGCGAGGGGCTTTAAGTTAAGCTATACTTTGATTCCAAGCGCACCTTCCGGTGCGCTTACCATGTTACGACTTGCCTCTTCTTTGTTTGTTTCAGTTTTTATTTAATGAGATGTGGTTGGTAGAAGAGGGTGACGGGCGGTGTGTGCGCGCCCCAGGGCCGTTTTAAAGAGAACTCTCTTGTTTCTCTTTACTGCTAAATCCGCCTTCTGATCTGGTTTCATAGAGATCTTTCGTTTTTTCTAGTGTTAGAAAATGTAGCCCATTTCTTCCCACTTCATATGCTACACCTTGACCTGACGTGTTGATGTGAAATCATTGAGCCTACTAAGGCCCCCTCACGGGGTGGGCTGGCGACGGTGGTATATAGGCGGGTTTGGCAAGAAGTGGTGAGGTTAAGCGGGGGGTATCGATTATAGAACAGGCTCCTCTAGGTGGGTTTGGGGCACCGCCAAGTCCTTTGGGTTTTAAGCTTGGGCTCGTAGTTCCCTGGCGGAATGAAGTGTAATTAGTCAAAGTTTAAGGCTAGGCATAGTGGGGTATCTAATCCCAGTTTGTTTCCTAGCGGTCGTGAGTTCAGGTGTGGTAGATAGAGTTACTTTCGTGAGTGTTCTTCAGTCTAGCGAAAGCGTGCGACAGCTTAGCTAGGGTTTGACTCTAATGTTGATGGACCTTAATCACGCTTTACGCCGTGAATTATCAACTTGAGTTTCTCGTATAACCGCGGCGGCTGGCACGAGATTGACCAACTCTGTTGTCTGTAGCTGAGTCGAGCTTTACGTCGCTCATATTCAATGTTTATCACTGCTGAGTTCCCTTGTGGGTGTGGCAGAGCAAGGTGTCATGGGCTGATGGTCGTGCCTGATACCAGCTCCTTATCCCCTAATTTAGGGGGCTTAAGGGCATTTTCACGGGAATGCGGATGCTTGCATGTGTAAGTTCAGACATAGTTGATGACAAGGCTGGGACCAAACCTTTGTGCTTTCGGAGCTTTTTAGGGCTCATCTCAGCATCTTCAGTGCTGTGCTTTGGTTTAAGCTACGTAAGC